CTCATTTTTGTACTTGCTGTTTTATTTTCCAATTATTTCTTCAATTAGGAAAACGAAAGAAAATAAATAAGAATTCTAGGCATTCTCTTAGCCCATTCGGAAGGATCTCATCTCATAATTATCCACGACTGTTTATGTCTCTAGCATGACTACTTGATTAAATTGGAGGGAAGTGGAGTAAATGGCCGATACTACTGGAAGGATTCCTCTTTGGATAATAGGTACCGTAACTGGTATTCTTGTGATCGGTTTAATAGGTATTTTCTTTTATGGTTCATATTCCGGATTAGGTTCATCCCTGTAGTAATTGGATGAATTCAGGTGTAGACATGAAAGTGTAGGAACTCAATGGGATTCCCTTTTTTGTTTGTCTGATTCGAGGGGAAAGGGTCCGTTGAGTTCTTAAGAATCAGAGTCTTTTTTCGTCTAAATGACAAAGTGGATTTCTTTTTCTACTGTTTCAAAAAACTCCATTCTATTTTTTCTGATGATGCTTTTGAAAAATGAACTTCATTGATTGATTCAGAACACCTCTTCCTTGATGTTGATCCTATCCATGGGTACTTTCCAAGTTAGAACAAAGGGGGAATCACTTAATTTCATGGATTATATATAATATTTTTGTAGATTCGATATCGTACAAATACTTTCTATACTCTTACCTTATTTTGTTTAGTATCTCAGAAAAATGGAAATTTTTGATAAGTTCGTTGAAGAAGTTTGCTTTTTTGTTTGTACACTATTTTAGTGTACGTAATAAATCGAAAAAAAGTCCTGATACATCTGGAAAACCGAAACCAAGACTAGGAATTTTTGGCAAATTACTCTTTCGACACAAGAAAAGGAATTTTCTACACCCCTTTCTTGTGTCGAAAACTAGGAAGACAAATAATGCCTCCTAGAATTTTTTGTTCCCTGCATTTATAGTTCGTTCTATTACCCGCTTACTTATGCTAATATCTACCCCAATTTGATTCTATTTGAAATGTCATAAAATGGATCCATTTTATGACATTGAAATCTGGCAATAATAACATAGTCGTACCAATTAAATTTGGCTAAAAAAAACAAAGAAAGAGGCGGTAAAGTCATAAAGTCAAATAGTCTTCTTCAAACAAAAAAGCTACCCATTCTGACTAGGAATGTGGCACAAGGGATTCCCCGAATCTCGTATAAACAGAGCAAGTAAATAAAAGGTTTTTCAGAACTGATTTTTTTTGATCATAAATAATGGACAACAAAAATTTTGTTGTTTTTATGAACACGAACCTGATGTCGATAAATCCACGAGTCTAGAAATTCATTTCGAACAATTGAACCTTCTCAAACTGTTTCTTTTTAAGAACCAAAAAGATTTGTGCCAAAATAACAGATGCCAAGAAGAACAAAAGACCTTGGACACGTAATGGATCTTGAAGTACTATTTCTGCATCTCCCTGACCAAATCCACCCACATTAGGATTACTCGTTAATGGTTGATCAAATTTGATGGATTCACCCTCTGAAACAAGAAGTTCTGGTCCTGGAGGGATAATATCAACCGCTTGCCGTCCATCCGACGAATCTGTTATGGTTATTTCATATCCCCCTTTTTCTTTTCGTATGATTTTACTTACTATGCCCGCTCCTGTAGCATTATAAACTGTATTGTTACTTTTGCTTCCGTCGGGATAAATCTGACCCCTTCCCCTATTCCCCCCTACGTATATAGGATATTTTAAGAAGTGAACATCTTTCTTAGTAGCGGGGTCGGGGGAAAGAACAGGAAAGGTGATTTCACTATATTTCTGACCAGGGACAGGTCCTATCACAAGAATATTTTTTTTATTAGGGCGATAGCTCTGAAAAGACAAATTGCCTATCTTTTCTTTCATCTCAGGAGAAATACGATCGGAAGGAGCTAATTCAAAACCTTCCGGTAAAATAAGAACAGCCCCCACATTCAAACCCCCTTTCTTACCATTAGCAAGAACTTGTTTCACTTGCTTATCGTAAGGAATTCGAACAACTGCTTCAAATACAGTATCAGGAAGTACTGTTTGTGGAACCTCAATATCCACGGGCTTATTAGCTAAATGACAATTGGCACATACAATACGCCCAGTAGCTTCTCGTGGATTTTCATAACCCTGCTGCGCAAAAATGGGATATGCCCTTGAAATCGATGTCCGAGTTATGATATATATCATGAGCGATACGGAAATAGATCGAGTAATCTGTTCCTTTATCCAAGAAAAAGTATTTCTAGTTTGCATGGTCTAATCATTGATCCGAAAATTTCTACAATAAATTGGGTAGGTCGCCAGTATAGTTCCCTATCCACGATTTTGCTATTTACTGGAATCGTTTTATTACTGGAATACGATAGGATGAAAATCCCCCCGGATAGAAGTTTTTAATCCTTAATATTATGTAGAACTACAAAGACAAAATTCTGATTGAAGTAGATTAATATCGGTTGATCATTTATCAATCATTTATTGAATGATAAATAACTACAAGTGACGGAGATACACGATTTAAATAACGGAAAATCCAATATTTAAAAATAGTATCGAGAATAACTGGAAAAGTGGAAACAAGACCAGATATAATTTGATCATTATGAACAAATCCAAAATCTTTGTAGACAGAACCAATCATCAGTTCCCAACCGTGTGGTGAATGAAATCCGATACACAAATCGGTTAATAAAAGAATCGAAAAGGCTTTTACTGTATCACTTAAATTATATAGGAATTCCTGAGCCCAAGAGTTAAGAATAACAAGTTCTTCATTACCTAAAATAGAATAACCGCTTAGAATAACAAAACAGATTATATTTGTCGAGAAGTGCAAAATTGTATGAATACGATCCTCATTGTGTATCTTGATTAATTGGATCGTTTCTTTGTGGATTCCTATAGGAAGCTTTTGTAGATGTGTCTCCGAGTATTCCTTGATCATTTCGTCGAAAAAGAGGATTTCCTCAAATTCTATGAACTTTTCTAGAAGACTTTTTTCTTGAATATCATTCAAAAAAATTTCGGATTGACCAGTATTCGACCAATTAGTAATCCAAGATTCCATACTTTTAGTAAATGAGAGAGAAATCCACCAAGGCAAAAATACTATAGATGCAAGATAGAAAAGAGGAGTGAATGCTTTCTTTTTTGCCATTTTTCGCCTGTGAATTTATAATGAACCTATTTGATTTGTCGACTCTACGTGATCGAATATTTCTTTCAAACATGGGTTCGAGATAAGGTATCAAATGAATCTTTTTTTTATTTTGTTTGAATCTAGAAAGAATACAGAAATAGACTAAGATTCCACTTCGAATTTGAATGAAGAAATAATCAAAAATATTGTTTCCAGACATCTCAATTCATCAAATTCCAAACAAGTGTTTCCTTTGGATGAATGCCCGAAAGAACTCCTCTTCTATCACAATATCTAATATTTCGAAATATTAGATATTGTGATGATCAAAAAAATGAGTGGAAAAACAAGACAGAAATAGGCCATTTTTCATTATTAAGAAAACCCATTATTGGTTAGTAAAGAACACAAATGAAAGGAAGGATAAAAAAGACAAAAAGGAAATAATTTACAAGATATGATTTATCTGCATCTAAAGTACCACTTCCAACAAATAGTTAATTTAAAAAAAATAGTTTTGTTTTATGGTTGTTCCATATACGTCGGCTTTGGTTGGACTGAAGGTTCTGACGAAACTTCCATTAAGTTATCTTATAGAAAAAACAGGATTCTTACATTTATTCTCTCCTGCTGAGAAAGCATTCGTTTTTCAGCCCAGTTTCTTTTCTCAAAAGACTTCAATTGGTACGCGCAAGAAATAGGCCAATTCCGCTGCTTTTTGTTCAATTTCTCGTGGAGTCAAATTCTCATCAGTCCGGGTCAACGGAATAACCCCCCGGCCTCTGATGTCCATATAAAGGACACGACGAGCATAAATACCCTCTTTCACTTCTATTCTAACAGACTGAATATCTTTTATAAGGAATCGGAGGAATATGCGACGATTTTTTCCAGGAAATCCCCAACGAAAAATACACACTACTCCTTCCTTTCTATCGAATCGATCATAACCACTACCTACATTCCAGGAAATTGTGCACCATAAATAGGAACTAATAAAGAGTCCCGCGATCCCGTAGAAAGACATTACGATTCCTTGTGGAAAAAAAAGGATTTGCTGAGACGGAACAAAAGATATCAAATTTCTACCAAGATAACTGGAAGTTCCAACCAATAAGAATCCTAATGAACCTAAAAAAACGATAAGGGCCCAGCAAAAATTACTTAGTTTTCGAGACCCCGTTATAAGTTCTATCCATATATGTTCTGATCGCCAACTCATACTTGATCCGATTGCATTTTATTGGAATTGAGAGAATACCCCCAATGATTTTGACTTGACTTTTTTTGTTTCCGAAGGAACTCTCATGAACTAGTGCTAGTTTGATGTGAACCAGCACTAGTTTGATGGCAACCTTTAGGAAAAATTCATCAAATTGGTTAGATCTAAAATAATAACATACCCTTCATATCATCCCAATATACATATTGATATACATATAGATCCACCAATTTTCCATTTTAGGCATCCCGCGATCCTGCTCTATTTGAAACTAGCTAACCCGTAGATCATTTTCTGCAAGCATAAGAGCTTTTTCCTTTATGTTCGGCGGAAATCACATGTTATACCATATTTCCCGAAATAAATCTCTGTCTTACACTACAAGTCTAAGTTTCAAAAAAAAACGAATGAGGTTTGACCCCCCCGATCTAAACAATCTTATTTTTTTGAACATGAAGAAATAAAGAAGCCATTGCAATTGCCGGAAATACTAGGCCTACTAAAGGCACAAAAATAGAGGGAAAATTAAAAGTTATCATAAAATGGGTACCCCGATTTACTATTTGTACCTGTTATTTTTTTTTTTAATATTATATTTTATATTTATACTAATTATAATTTATAATTAAGGATTGTAATTATTATGAATTCGTAGTTATTATTAATTAATTCCATTTGAAAATTCTTATTATTACAAATAAAATATAAGTATCTATATATCTAAGTGAGTATATAGAATAAGTCCAAGGAATGTATAACTAAATAAATAAATGGACTTATTCATCTATCTACATGAAAGATACGTATGATAATCAACTTTATTATTTTTCTTCATTTCTTTGTGTTTTGTTCGTGTCTTAATAAAAAAAGAGTTTCTTACAAATTATAGAAAGATTCGTTAGGATGCGACACAACCTGAATTTTTAATAAAAATGGGCTTTTTGGGGGATAGAGAAAGATACAAAACTATATATCTATCTTTTATCTTCTTGATAGAGACTTCTTAATTAGTAATCGGGAATCTAGGTAAAAAAAAAAAAGAGTTATCCGCCGCTTTTGATTCTTTCTACAATTAGATCTTAGGTCACCAAAGAAAGCTCCATTCTTATCTTATTTCCTTTGAGTCCGATAAGTTAACTAACAAATAAAATAATTGAGCTTAGTGCTCTCTAATTGATTGAATTGGAATTCAAAGGAAAGAAGGCGTGGAGCTTAAATAACTCACTCAGAATGCTTTTTAAAAGATTACGTGGTACGATTAGGTCGAATAAGCCTTTCTGGAATAAATATTCAGCCGCTTGTGAACCTTCGGGTACTGTTTTATTCAATGTTTGTTCAATTACTCTTTTACCCGCAAATGCAATGTAGGAATTTGGTTCGGCAATAATGATATCTCCCAACATACCAAAACTAGCCGTTACCCCACCAGTAGTAGGAGATGTAAGGATTGATACATATAATAATTTTTTATTTAATTGATAATCATATAAAACAGACGATATTTTAGCCATTTGCATCAAGCTCAAACTTCCTTCTTGCATGCGCGCCCCCCCCGAAGCGCACACTATAATAAGAGGTAGAAATTCATTGGTAGCGTACTCAATCAAACGGGTAATTTTCTCCCCGACTACGGATCCCATACTACCCCCCATAAACTGAAAATCCATAACCCCAATTGCTACGGGAATACCATTTAGTTGACCTACGCCTGTTTGAACAGCCTCAGTTAATCCTGTCTTTCTTTGATAAGAATCAATACGATCTTTATAAGGCTCCTCCTCCGAATGAAATCCAATGGGATCCAGAGAGACCATGTCTTCATCCATAGGATCCCAAGTACCGGGATCAATCGAAACTTCGATTCTTTCTGAACTACTCATTTTCAAATGATATCCACATTGTTCACAAATATTCATTTTTAATTTCAAAAATTTCTTATAATTTAATCCATAACAATTTTCACATTGAACCCACAAATGCCTGTATTTTTGAGTTGCATCGAGATCATTAGGCCTTTCTTTTAGAGTTAAATCACTACTATTCGCGTGGGTTCGTATACTGGACCCCGCGCTTTCACTACAAGCTCTACGTTTATCAAAAAGGCACCTAGAAATGTAACTGTCACTACTATCACTTACAATGGGCGTATCAATAGAGATTTGAGACTGGAGATAACTATCAATGCAACTAGTAATGTGATTATTCCAACTAGATTGAGTATCATACATGTAACGATTGTATAAGGAATCTTCACTCGTAGATCCATTATTCATATAACTAGAAAGTTCTTTTTCTAGTTTACTCAGAAAAGAATGGTCATTGTCAATCTCAAAAATCTGATTTTCAATATCAAAATAGATAGAATAACTGTCTCCATTACTATCCCTAACTAAAAAAGTCTCATCAGAGATGAAATTCCGAATGTCTTTGACGCCAAATAAACGATCGACATTACTGTAACTAGAATTGTCACGACCCCTCCAACTGTGAATCTTTTTAGCCCTACCTTTTCGATTCGGATCTTCACTTTCACTAGTATTTTCAAGAGGACCAAGATTGTCCATTGATTTCTTTATCCCATACCTGCGTTCTAACTCTTTCTTAAACACCATCGAATTAAACCACCATCTTTCCATAGAGTTTTCTTGCCCCCTATTTGCATAAAAATACAATAAATGAATAGTCATTCGATCCACAATTCTTTATTTTTATTGGAATATCTTATTTACTATCAGACTAAACATAGGAAGTGTGAAAAAGGGTTCTCTTTTGTTTTGTGGAAATCCAGGGGTAAGACTTCACTATATATGAATAGGATGAAATCCCTTTTCATTCTAAATTAAATAATTAAATATAATGATAAAAAGTGGTTTTTCCTATGTCTTCGCCTCGAACAAAAAAAGGTTCTTGCCTAGAAATAATTTTTTCGTAAAATCTCATCTAACTACTAATAACAACTAATAAATTAAGGTTCTATTCTAACACAGAACGAAAAAGACAATATACAGGATGGGTCGAAAGATTTGTGATACTTCGCTTGATTCAGGGAAACTACAGGATATATAAAGAATATACCAATCCTAAGGCTCCATAGGTTTAATTGTGGATCCAAGACAACACTAGAAACATTTGAGTCT